GAATGGAACAAAGGGTAGAAAAATATGGGACAAAAAATAAATCCACTAGGTTTCAGACTTGGAACAACTCAAAGTCATCATTCTTTTTGGTTCGCACAACCAAAAAATTTTTCCATGGACCTACAAGAAGATGAAAAAATACGGAATTGTATTAAGAACTATGTACAAAAAAATAAGAGAATATCCTCAGGTTTTGAAGGAATTGCCCATATAGGGATTCAAAAAAGAATAGATTTTATTCAGGTCATAATCTATATTGGATTTCCCAATTTATTATTAGAAGGACGAACAGGGGGAGTCGAAGAATTACAGATGAATGTACAAAAAGAGTTTCGTTCTGTAAATCGGAGACTCAACATTGCTATCACAAGAATTGAAAAGCCTTATGGACAACCTAATATTCTTGCAGAATATATAGCTTTACAATTAAAAAATAGAGTTTCATTTCGAAAGGCAATGAAGAAAGCTATTGAATTAACTGAACAAACGGATACAAAAGGAATTCAAGTACAAATCGCAGGGCGTATCGACGGAAAAGAGATTGCACGTGTCGAATGGATCAGAGAAGGTAGGGTTCCTTTACAAACAATTCGGGCTAAAATTGATCACTGTTCCCATACAATTAGAACTATCTATGGAGTCTTAGGCATAAAAATTTGGGTATTTGTAAACCAAGAATAAGAATAATGGACCTTTACTTATCTCGCCATTCTGCTGAGCAATAGAAAAACAAACAATTATAATTCTATAAGGTTGAATAAAAATTCGATTTACTCTTTAATTTAGGTTTCGTATAATTGCTATGCTTAGTGTGTGACTCGTTAGTTTTAGTTTTTTATTTAGAGTTGAGATTACAAAAAAAAGATGACCCCACTATAAACTTAGTAACGATCAAAACTAAAAAAACTCAAAACTAATAACCAACTTATTGCTTCGTATTGTCGAGATCCCAAGAAACAGTCACTATATGACTGAATCGATTATATAGTTATAGCAACTGAAATTTTTTTCATAAAAAATAAATCTAATTATAAATTATGAAAAAAAAAGGGATGTAGAAAAATGAAAGGATGATAGAAAGAGAGAATAAAGATCTCAATGATATATGATTCCAATATGTATGGTTTATGAAAAATCACCCCATAAAAAAAGGCAGTGTGATAAAGCATCAACATCAATATACAATAAATATAAAAAATATAAATAAAATAATAAAAATATAAATTATAATTATAATATCTATAATTATAATATCTATAATATCAAATATAATATATTATATATAATATCTATAATATCAAATATAATATATTATAATATATAATATAATAAAATATTATACATATAAATATAACATAAATATAAAATATAATATAATAAAAAATAGAATGAATATATGATCATAATAATAAAGAATCTAAATATAAATAATTACTAAATCATAATAATCTAATCAATAATCAATATAGAGATTATCTATCTAATAAGATAGATAAATAAATAATAAGATAGAATAAGGATATAAATAATAGAAACATAGATGAATAATTGAATCGAGCTTCGGGTTAAGAAAACTGAGGAGATTGACTCAGAAACAAATAACTGATTTTGTTGGGAGCTCCATTGCAGAGTTCAGGCCTAAGCATTAATGGAGAAGCTATGGGAACGATGGAACCTATGACTACATAGGATTTGATTGAAAAAGAATCAATCCTAATGATTCATTGGGTAGGATGGCGGAATGAACCAAGAATAACATAGATTTCTTCTGACTAGTCATAAAATGACCCTCCAAATAAAAGAGAAAAGAGTCAATATTCGCCCGCGTAACCTTTTGTTTTATATTTTTTATTTTTATATTTATTTTTTTTATTTAAATTTATATTTCATTTATTGTATGACTTTTTGGATGATTCAATATGAGGTAAAGTTAAATACTTTAGAAAATTTTTGAAAAGTAAAAGAAATAAGCATTATCCATAAACAAACACGTCTAGTGATTCGCGAGGAGCTGGATGAGAAGAAACTCTCATGTCCGGTTCTGCAGTAGAGATGGAATTCAGAAACAACCATCAACTATGACCCAAAAAGAACCAGATTTCGTAAACAACATAGAGGTAGAATGAAGGGAATATCTTGCCGAGGCAATCATATTTGTTTCGGAAGATATGCTCTTCAGGCACTTGAACCTGCTTGGATCACAGCTAGACAAATAGAAGCAGGGCGAAGATCAATGACACGATATGCACGTCGTGGTGGAAAGGTATGGGTACGTATCTTTCCCGACAAACCTGTTACAGTAAGACCTATGGAAACACGTATGGGTTCGGGGAAGGGATCCCCCGAATATTGGGTATCCGTTGTTAAACCGGGCCGAATACTTTATGAAATAAGTGGAGTATCAGAAACTGTAGCCAAAGCAGCTATGAAAATAGCTGCATGCAAAATGCCTATACGAACTCAATTTGTTATTTCAGGATCAGGATAGGTAAACAAAAGTAAGTAAAGGTGTATTGAGAATGAAAAAACAAACGCGGATTTCTTTATCTCTGGACAGACAATATTTATTTTTTCCCTTGTCCCTTGTATTGAAATAAGAGATAAAAAAAAAAAAATGATATGATTCAACCTCAGACCCTTTTAAATGTAGCGGATAACAGCGGAGCTCGAGAGTTGATGTGTATTCGAATCATAGGAACTGGTAATCAACGATATGCTCATATTGGCGATGTTATTGTTGCTGTAATCAAAGAAGCAGTGCCCAACATGCCTCTAGAAAGATCAGAAGTAATTAGAGCTGTGATTGTACGCACGTGTAAAGAACTCAAACGTGAAAATGGCATGATAATACGATATGATGACAATGCAGCGGTTATCATTGATAAAGAAGGAAATCCAAAAGGAACTAGAATTTTTGGTGCGATTGCTCGGGAATTGAGACAGTTGAATTTTACTAAAATAGTTTCATTAGCACCCGAAGTCTTATAGTCTTCATTATTCATTATATATTATTATAATTATAATTATTATATTAATTTAATATTAATTATTTAATATTAATTATTAATTTCTAATTTATTAATTATTATTTAATTATTATTATTCGACTATTTATATTTTCTATTTTGATATATTAAATTATACTATTTTATAGTATATTCATTCCTATTTTTATTTCTAGTTATATCATATTTATATCATAGTATAGATATAGAATAGAATATATAATTCTAGAATTTATATTCTATTTTCTATTAATTCGAATATCTGAAATAGATCCAATTAATAGATCGTGTCTCATGCATATACTTTTAATTAAAAGAAATTATAATTTAATAATAAATTTAATAATAAAAAAAATTCAATAAAAAAGAAAAAAATTAAACTAAAACAAAAAAAGCATGTTGATTATATCAAAAATGAGGAGGCACCAATAACTATAATTCGTCATGGGTAGGGACATTATTGCCGATATAATAACTTCTATAAGAAATGCTGACATGGATAAAAAGGGAAGGGTTCAAATAGCATCTACTAATATCACTAAAAATATTGTTAAAATACTTTTACGAGAAGGTTTTATTGAAAACGTTCGAAAACATCAAGAAAGTAAAAAAAAATTCTTGGTTTTAACCTTACGACATAGAAAGACTAGGAAAGGGAATAAAATTATTTTAAAGCGTATCAGCCGACCCGGTCTACGAATTTATTCCAACTATCAACAAATTCCTAAGATTTTAGGCGGAATGGGGATTCTAATTCTTTCTACTGCTCGAGGTATAATGACAGATCGAGAAGCTCGACTAGCAAAAATTGGAGGAGAAATTTTGTGTTATATATGGTGATTCTCCTGCGGTAACTTAATACTCTCTCGAATTTACTATTTATCTATTTGTAAAATAGAGAGGAGAAGTGAATTATAGAACTCTTCCTCTAGTAGTTGATACTTAAAGGGGGTTATCTGAAATGAAAGAACAAAAATTGATTCATGAGGGTTTAATTACTGAGTCACTTTCCAACGGTATGTTTCGAGTTCGATTAGATAATCAAGATCTAATTCTAGGTTATATTTCAGGGAGAATCCGACGCAGTTTTATACGTATACTACCCGGAGATAGAGTAAAAATAGAAATGAGTCGTTATGATTCAACCAGGGGACGCATAATTTATAGACTTCGAAAAAAAGATTCTAACGATTAGATCATTCTTTTAAACATCCCCCTCGTAGGGGTATAATTCGAAAAAAAAACTAATTTTTGTTTCCAAAAAAATAGATTCAGAATGAAGGTAAGGAATAAAAAATATGAAAATAAGGGCTTCTGTTCGTAAAATTTGTGAAAAATGTCGACTGATCCGTAGGCACGGGCGAATTATAGTAATTTGTTCCAATCCGAGACATAAACAGAGACAGGGATAATTCTTCTCAAGTTCTAAATAAAGAACTTTATAAAAGAAAAAAATCCATGTACATGTAAAAAGAAAGAAAAAAGAATCAGTTTTCATATAAAATGGATATTCCGCGTATCTTTCTGTATATCTCTGATTCTTCCTTATTTTTTTTTATTCTTATGAATATGAGATAATAAAATATGACAAAACCTATAGCAAAAATTGGTTTACGTAAGAATGCACGTATTGGTTCACATAAGAATGAACGTCGAATACCGAAAGGAGTTATTCATGTTCAAGCGAGTTTCAACAATACTATTGTAACTGTTACAGACGTACGAGGTCGGGTAGTTTCTTGGGCTTCCGCGGGGACTTCTGGATTCAGAGGCACAAGAAAAGGAACACCTTATGCTGCTCAAGCAGCAGCACTCAACGCTATTCGTACAGTAGTGGATCAGGGTATGCAACGAGCAGAAGTTATGATAAAGGGTCCAGGTCTCGGAAGAGATGCGGCATTACGAGCCATTCGTAGAAGCGGAATACTATTAAGTTTCGTACGTGATGTAACACCCATGCCACATAATGGATGTCGCCCCCCTAAAAAAAGACGT